AAAAATGATGATCCCCACTATGATTTTAACTTGTATGATACTAACCATAGTTGGAATAATCACATTAATAGTTGTATTGACTCTTATCTTCGTTCTCAAATCTGTATTGATAGTTCAATTTTAAGTGGTAGTGACAATTCCAATGATAGTTATATTTATAATTACATTTGCGGCGAAGGTGGAAATAGTAGTGAAGACAAGAATTTCGATATAATAACTCAGGAAAATGGGAATGATTTAACTCTAAAAGAAAGTTCTAATGATCCCGATCTATACAAGCATTTGTGGGTTCAATGTGAAAATTGTTATGGATTAAATTATAAGAAATTGCTTAAGTCAAAAATGTATCTTTGTGAACAATGTGGATATCATTTGAAAATGAGTAGTTCAGATAGAATCGAACTTTCGATTGATCCAGGCACTTGGGGTCCTATGGATGAAGACATGATCTCTCTGGATCCCATTGAATTTCAGTCTGAAGAAGAGCTTTATAAAGATCGTATTGATTTTTATCAAAGAAAGACAGGATTAACTGAGGCTATTCAAACAGGCACAGGTCAACTAAACGGTATTCCTATGTCAATCGGGGTTATGGATTTTCAGTTTATGGGGGGTAGTATGGGATCCGTAGTAGGCGAGAAAATCACCCGTTTGATCGAATATGCTACCAATAATTTTTTACCTCTTATTCTAGTGTGTGCTTCCGGAGGAGCACGCATGCAAGAAGGAAGTTTGAGCTTGATGCAAATGGCTAAAATATCTTCCGCTTTATATGATTATCAATCAAATAAAAAGTTATTTTATGTATCAATTCTTACATCTCCTACTACTGGTGGAGTGACCGCGAGTTTTGGTATGTTGGGGGATATCATTATTGCTGAACCCAATGCCTATATTGCATTTGCGGGTAAAAGAGTAATTGAGCAAACATTGAATAAAACAATACCTGAAGGTTCACAGGCGGCTGAATATTTATTCCATAAGGGTTTATTCGATCTAATCGTACCACGTAATCTTTTAAAAGGTGTTCTGAGTGAGTTAGTTCAGCTCCACGGTTTTTTTCCTTTGAAGGAAAATTCAATCAAGTAGAGTCTTAAGTTCAATTATTTTCTTTGTAGTGAAAAGGTAGTTAGTTAGTTTATCAGAATCAAAGTCAAAGCCCATTACGCGGGCTTTGACTTTGTGACATAAACATAAAATGGAATTGTCGAAAAACGAATTATGTAGATAATTATTATTATCCGATATTACTAATGAGTAAACCTCTATCAACAAGATAAAAAGCGAATTTTTCCTTCTGTGAAATGAAATTATAATTTGGAGAGACAAATAAAACGAATCGAATCTTTCGACAATTTGTAATAAACTCTTTCTTTATTAAATTCAAAAAGTCAAATTATAAATTCAAATTAGAAGACAAGAACAATAGAATAATAATAATAAGAAAAGTAAGAATAAAGTAAGATAATAAAGAAAGTGGATTATCTTATCATACACCTATTTTATTTGATTTAGAAAGATGGGCAAGTCCTTTTATTTAATTCTACATTCCTTGCACTTATTAGATATATAGACTCGCTTAGATATACTTAGTATTTAGATATACTTAGTATAATATACGAATTATAATATAATCATTATAAGATATATTTCTAACTAACAATATAACAATAACAGGTACAAATATTAAATTGAGGTACCCATTTTATGACAACTTTCAGCAGCTTTCCCTCTATTTTTGTGCCTTTAGTAGGCCTAGTATTTCCGGCAATTGCAATGGCTTCTTTATCTTTGTATGTTCAAAAAACTAAGATTTTTTAGATTCGATAGGGGCCAAAACAAAATCTTATCTATTTTTTTTTCAAGACTTAGATGCCACGGATACCTATTTAGTAGAATATTGTATAACATCCGGCTTCCCCGAACCGAACATAAATGAAAAAGCTCCTCTTATGCATACGTAAACATGATATAGGGTTAAATGAATTATAGCAAGTGGATCGCGGATGTATGAAATTAAAGTCTATATATCTAGTAGATCTGTATAGGGGATCATATAAAGGTAATGATTTTAGATCTAAGCAATTTGATGAATTCCTTCTAAAAGTTCATATCAAAATAGTACTAGTTGATGAGAGTTACTTCGGAAACAAAAAAAGTAAAGTCGAATTTTTTTGGTTATTCTCTCAATTCCAATAAAATGCAACTGGATCTAGTATGTATGAGTTGGCGATCAGAATCTATATGGATAGAATTTATAGTGGGGTCTCGAAAAATAAGCAATTTCTGCTGGGCCTTTATCCTTTTTTTTGGTTCATTAGGGTTTTTATTAGTTGGAACTTCTAGTTATCTTGGTAGGAATTTGATATCTTTATTTCCGTCTCAGCAAATAGTTTTTTTTCCACAAGGAATCGTGATGTCTTTCTATGGGATCGCAGGCCTCTTTATTAGTTCCTATTTGTGGTGCACGATTTTTTGGAATGTAGGCAGTGGTTATGATCGATTCGATAGAAAAGAGGGGATAGTATGTATTTTTCGTTGGGGTTTTCCTGGAAAAAATCGTCGCATCTTTCTACGATTCCTTATGAAAGATATTCAGTCCATCAGAATAGAAGTTAAAGAGGGTATTTATGCTCGCCGTGTCCTTTATATGGAAATCAGAGGCCAGGGGGCCGTTCCCTTGACTCGTACTGATGAGAATTTGACTCCGCGAGAAATTGAGCAAAAAGCTGCTGAATTGGCCTATTTTTTGCGTGTACCGATTGAAGTCTTTTGAAATGAATTGCGGAATAAATGCTTTCTCGCCGGGAGAAAAAAACTCAATTCAAGAATCCTCTTTTTTCTATAGCAGAACTAAACTGAAGTTTCTTCAGAATGCCGATTCGAATCAAAGCAGACATATACGGAAGAGTCATAACATAAAAAAACTGTTTTTTTTTGTCCACAAAAATTGTTTTTTATGCGTCTGTAAATGTAAAACCACTCAACTTAATTGAGTAACAAAACAAGCAAGAAATCGAAATAATGGATTCATCTCATTCATATATTAAAGTATTTCAAAATAAAGACTTTCGCTTTTTATTTTCAATATTTGTAGTTGATACGTTAGATACAGATAGATCATATCTTGTAAATTTTCTATACTTTTGTCAATCGGCCCTTCCCCTTTTATTTTATCCTTTCTTTTGTGCTCCTTAAGAACTAAACAAGTGGATTTCTTTCTTATAACATAATGATAAACGTAATGGTAACTTTTCTGTCTTTTTTTGTCACTCATTTTTGATCAGCATAATATTTTTCATCATTTTTTTTTTTCAATTATTCTTGGACTCTAGTCTATATATAGTTTAGATAACCCACACAAATTTTGACATATTTGAGTGCGATCTTGATATAGATAGGGCGCTCCTTCGTCTCAAAATCTGAATAGAACAGCCTTTATTGTTTGAAGCGCTTCTTTGGGACAGTTATCAAAACAAAAGAGGGCAATTGCTTCGAATTTGATCAATTGAGATATCTGTAACCAATAACAATATCAATATAACAATAATATATATATTTCATTGGAACATTCGAATTCAAAGTGGATTCTTATTTTCTATTTCTGTATTCTTTTTAGATTCAAGGACTAAGCACTGAATAAAAAAAACAGAGAATAGATTCGTGAGCCCCTACCTTATAATATAACTATAATGAAAGGCATGCTTGATAGAAAGATTAGATCACATAAAGTCAACGAATGAGGTGGGTTCATTAACAATTCACAGATGAAAAAATGGCAAAAAAGAAAGCATTCACTCCCCTTCTATATCTTGGATCTATAGTATTTTTGCCCTGGTGGATCTCTCTCTCATTTAATAAAAGTCTGAAATCTTGGATTACTAATTGGTGGAATACTAGGCAATCCGAAACCTTTTTGAATGATATTCAAGAAAAGAGTATTCTAGAACAATTCATAGAAGTAGAGGAACTCTTCCTGTTGGATGAAATGATAAAAGAATACCCGGAAACACATCTACAAAAACTTCGTATAGGAATCCACAAAGAAACGATCCAATTGATCAAGATGCACAATGAGGAGCGTATCCATACAATTTTGCACTTCTCGACAAATCTAATCTGTTTCGTTATTCTAAGTGGTTATTCTATTTTGGGGAATGAAGAACTTCTTATTCTTAACTCTTGGGTTCAAGAATTCCTATATAATTTAAGCGACACAATAAAAGCTTTTTCTATTCTTTTATTAACAGATTTATGTATCGGATTCCATTCGCCCCACGGTTGGGAACTAATGATTGGCTATATTTACAAAGATTTTGGATTTGCTCATAATGATCAAATTATATCTGGTCTTGTTTCTACCTTTCCAGTCATTCTAGATACAATTTTTAAATATTGGATCTTTCGTTATTTAAATCGTGTATCTCCGTCACTTGTAGTTATTTATCATTCAATGAATGACTGAAAAATGATTCACAGATTCAATTATAATCTTTCTTACTTTCTATATAAGCTATATAAGCAAAGCATGCAAAGTCGTACTTACTTTACTCTTTATACCCATCAGGAAAATACAATTTATCCTATATTTCGGTAATTTTTTTTCGTTTTCAGTAAAAGTAAATAGCAGAATCGTGGATAGGGAACTATACTAGCGACCTACCTAATTTTATTGTAGAAATTTTCGGGATCAATGATTGGACCATGCAAACTAGAAATACTTTTTCTTGGATAAAGGAGGAGATTACTCGATCCATTTCCGTATCGCTCATGATCTATATAATAACCGGGGCATCCATTTCAAATGCATATCCCATTTTTGCGCAGCAGGGGTATGAAAATCCACGAGAAGCAACTGGGCGTATTGTATGTGCCAATTGCCATTTAGCTAATAAACCCGTGGATATTGAGGTTCCACAAACGGTACTTCCTGATACTGTATTTGAAGCGGTTGTTAGAATTCCTTATGATATGCAACTGAAACAAGTTCTTGCTAATGG